TAATGTTGATCATTTAGTCGGCGTTAGGGACATTCGGAATTTAAACGTGGATGATACTTTTTTAGTTTTAGGTAGGGATAATAAAAAAGACGGTTATTTCATATATTTTGATATTGAAAATCAAGTTTTTGGGATTGACAATAATCATTCTTTTTTGAGTGAACTAGAAAATTCTTTTTCTAGTTATTGGAATTCTAGTTATTTAAATAAGGGGTCTAGGAGTGACGATTCCCACTATGATTATTATATGTATGATACTAAATATAGTTGGAATAATTACATCAATAGTTGCATTGACAGTTATCTTCGTTCTCAAATCGGGATTGATAGTTATATTTTAAGTAGTAGTGAAAATTACAGCGAAAGTTACATTTCTACTTACATTTGGGGTGAAAGTAGAAATAGTAGTGAAAACGGGAATTCCAGGCTAAGAACTAGCACGAACGGCAGCGATTTCGCTCTAAGAGAAAATTCTAATGATCTCGGCGTAACTCAAAAATACAAGCATTTGTGGGTTCAGTGTGAAATTTGTTATGGATTAAATTATAAGAAATTTTTTAAATCAAAAATGAATATTTGTGAACAATGTGGATATCATTTGAAAATGAGTAGTTCAGATAGAATTGAACTTTCGATTGATCCAGGCACTTGGGATCCTATGGATGAGGACATGTTCTCTCTGGATCCTATTGACTTTCATTCGGAGGAGGAACCTTATAAAGATCGTATTGATTCTTATCAAAAAAAGACAGGATTAACTGAGGCCATTCAAACCGGTATAGGTCAACTAAACGGCATTCCCGTAGCAATTGGGGTTATGGATTTTCAGTTTATGGGGGGTAGTATGGGATCGGTAGTAGGCGAGAAAATTACTCGTTTAATCGAGTATGCTACCAATAAATTTTTACCTCTTATTCTAGTGTGTGCTTCCGGAGGAGCACGCATGCAAGAAGGAAGTTTGAGCTTGATGCAAATGGCTAAAATTTCTTCCGCTTTATATGATTATCAATCGAATAAAAAGTTAGTTTATGTATCAATCCTTACATCTCCTACGACTGGTGGGGTGACAGCTAGTTTTGGTATGCTGGGGGATATCATTATTGCTGAACCCAACGCCTACATTGCATTTGCAGGTAAAAGAGTAATTGAACAAACATTGAATAAGACAGTACCTGAAGGTTCACAAGCGGCTGAATTTTTATTCCATAAGGGCTTATTCGATCCAATCGTACCACGTAATCTGTTAAAGGGCGTTCTGAGTGAGTTATTTCAGCTCCACGCTTTCTTTCCTTTGAATCTTTGAATCATAAATTAAGTAGAACCTTAAGTTAATAGTTAATTAAATTAAATTCGTTAAATTATTTTATTTCTGGCGAATAACTATTTAGAATAAGTATTTATTAAGTATTTATTTATCGAAATCAAAGGAAAAATCGGAAAAATCCGAAGAATGGATTTTTTTTGGTGACATAAGAGGAAATTTTGCAAAGAATCATACAGATAATTTTTTTTTTACCGATATTCCTGTTTCCTAATTAGGAAACCTCTATGAACAAGATAAAAGAGCGAATTCTTTTTCCGCGAAATTCAATTGGCAGGGTAAATAATAAAGAAAACGAATTTCATGTTCTTTTCTTCCTTTCGTATTATATTATAACGAATTTTGGAAGAATTTATAAGCGGAAGAAACTCTTTATTAAATTCAAATTATGAAATTCAAGTTATAAGACAAGAAAAAGATAATATAAAGAAGAATAACAAACAAGTGGATTATCATACATGTATTTCATCTAGAAAAATGAATAAGCCCATTTAGTTAGTTCTATATTCCTTGCACTTTATTATATATACTCACTTAGGTATACTTAGTATAATTATATAGGAATTATAATAATTTTAAGAGATCTTCCTATTTAAGATATCTTTCTAACAATATAATATAGCGATAATAGGTAAAAAGATTAATATAACAATAAATAAATAAATAACAGGTACAAATATTAAATCGAGGTGCCCATTCTATGACAATTCTCAACAACTTACCCTCTATTTTTGTGCCTTTAGTGGGCTTAGTATTTCCGGCAATTGCAATGGCTTCTTTATTTCTTCATGTTCAAAAAAACAAGATTTTTTAGATCTGATGGGGGCAAATTTCATCTATTTTTTTTTTCAAGACTTAGACTTGGATCATAACACAGATATATATTCAGTATAATATGGTATAACTTGTGGCTTCTTTCAAACATAAAAGAAAGAGTTCTTATGCAGGCGTAAACGTAAATATGATATATGAGTAAACGAGCTATTTGAAAATAAGTCGAGATTGGGGCGGATGCATGAAATAGAAAAAAATGCAAAGCCCATGTAGCTATATATGTGTAGATAGGGGATCATATGAGCCTATTATTTTACTTTTAGATCTAACGAATTGCTTCGAAAGATTCACATCAGAATAGTGCAAGTTGATGAAAGTTCCTTCGGAAACAAAAAAACGTAAAGTCAAATTCATTTTGGCCGGTCTCCCACTTCCAATAAAATGCAATTAGATCGAGTATGAGTTGGCGATCAGAACATATATGGATAGAACTTATAGCGGGGTCTCGAAAAAGAAGTAATTTCTGCTGGGCCATTATACTTTTTTTAGGTTCATTGGGGTTTTTATTGATTGGAATTTCCAGTTATCTTGACAGAAATTTGATATCTTTATTCCCGTCTCAGCAAATAATTTTTTTTCCACAAGGGATCGTGATGTCTTTCTATGGGCTCGCCGGTCTATTTATTAGCTCTTATTTGTGGTGCACAATTTCGTGGAATGTAGGTAGTGGTTATGATCGATTCGATAGAAAAGAAGGAATAGTGTGTATTTTTCGTTGGGGATTTCCAGGAAAAAATCGTCGCATCTTACTCCGACTCTTTATGAAAGACATTCAGTCTATCAGAATAGAAGTTAAAGAGGGTATTTATGCTCGGCGTGTCCTTTATATGGAAATCAGAGGCCAGGGGGCCATTCCTTTGACTCGTACTGATGATAATTTGACTCCACGAGAAATTGAGCAAAAAGCAGCGGAATTGGCCTATTTCTTGCGTGTACCAATTGAAGTATTTTGAAATGAACTGAAGCACTTTTCTTAGCAGGAGGTAAAAAACCCAAAAATCCTCTTTTTTTTTTCTTTTTTTCTATAACATAACTTAACTGAAATTTCTTCATAATACTGATGAACCAAAGAAGACGTATATTATATATACGGAAAACGGAAAAATTAGAAAACGAAACTTTTTTTGTCCGCAAAATTTTTTTTATGCGTATGTAAATTCACTAAATTCAAGGACTAACCACTGACTGACAAATAAAAAAGAGGGAATAGATTCGTGGGTTTGAAGCTTTCTATTCTAATGAAGTGGATTCATTAAAAATTCACAGACGAAAAAATGGAAAAAAAAGCATTCGTGGGTTTGAAGCTTTCTATTCTAATGAAGTGGATTCATTAAAAATTCACAGACGAAAAAATGGAAAAAAAAGCATTCATTCCCCTTCTATATCTTACGTCTATAGTATTTTTGCCCTGGTGGGTCTCTTTTTTATTTAATAAAAGTCTGGGATCTTGGATTATTAATTGGTGGAATACTAGTAAATCCGAAACTTTTTTAAATGATATTCAAGAAAAGAGTATTCTAGAAAAATTAATAGAATTAGAGGAACTCTTCCTGTTGGACGAAATGATAAAGGAATACCCCGAAACACATCTACAAAAATTTCGTATCGGAATCCACAAAGAAACGATCCAATTGATCAAGATGCACAACGAGGATCGTATCTATACGATTTTGCACTTCTCGACAAATATAATCTGTTTCGTTATTCTAAGTGGTTATTCTCTTTTAGTTAATGAAGAACTTATTATTCTTAATTCTTGGGTTCAAGAATTCATATATAACTTAAGCGACACAATAAAAGCCCTTTCCATTCTTTTATTAACCGACTTATGTATAGGATTCCATTCACCCCACGGTTGGGAACTAATGATTGGCTCTTTCTACAAAGATTTTGGGTTTGCTCATAATGATCAAATTATATCTGGACTTGTTTCCACCTTTCCAGTCATTATCGATACAATTTTAAAATATTTGATCTTCCGTTATTTAAATCGTGTATCTCCGTCACTTGTAGTGATTTATCATTCAATGAATGACTGAAAAATGATCCACCGATCCAATTAGAATTTTGTTATTTTGTCCATAAGTAAAATAAAACATTCAAAATCTTACTTTTTTTTTTCTTTTTATACACTTATTTTTTCTATACATCCAAGAGATTCGGATTCCTCCTATATTTTAGTAAAAATTTTTCAGTAACTAGCAGCATCGTGGATAGGGAACTATCCTAGCGACCTACCTAATTTTATTGTAGAAATTTTCGGGATCAACGGCTGGACCATGCAAACTAGAAGGACCCTTTCTTGGATAAAGGAAGAGATTATTCGCTCCATTTCCGTATCGCTCATGATATATATAATAACTGGGGCAGACATTTCAAATGCATATCCCATTTTTGCACAGCAGGGTTATGAAAATCCGCGCGAAGCAACAGGTCGTATTGTATGCGCCAATTGTCATTTAGCTAATAAGCCCGTGGGTATTGAGGTTCCACAAGCGGTACTTCCTGATACTGTATTTGAAGCAGTTGTTCGAATTCCTTATGATATGCAACTGAAACAAGTTCTTGCTAATGGTAAAAAGGGAGCTTTGAATGTGGGGGCTGTTCTTATTTTACCCGAGGGGTTTGAATTAGCCCCTCCTGATCGTATTTCGCCAGAGATGAAAGAAAAGATAGGTAATCTGTCTTTTCAGAGTTATCGCCCCGTTAAAAAAAATATTCTTGTGATAGGTCCCGTTCCTGGTCAAAAATATAGTGAAATCGCCTTTCCTATTCTTTCTCCGGACCCTGCTACTAAGAAGGATGTTCACTTCTTAAAATATCCCATATATGTAGGCGGGAACAG